CGAATAAATTCAAATAAAATAGAATTAGCTAGAATTAGGTACTAGGTTTCATGTGAATTGCGAAATAGCCCCTTTGTTGAGGAATTTTTGCTTTGGGCTAAGGAAGGGGAAGGAAGGAAGAAAACGAGTGGGTAACACTAATTCTTCATCTTCAAATCAGTCCTTCCCTTGGGTTATTTTCTGAATGAATAAGTATAAGTAATTGTGTAGGGACGAAATTAGAATTATAATATAATGTGAAAAAACAACCTGCACGTTCAAGACCCTAAAAGAAATATGAGAAAGATGTCTTTCTTTTTCTCGGATTAAACAAAAGGATTTGCAAATAAAAGGGCTAATGCTACAACCAATCCATAAATTGTTAAAGCTTCCATAAAAGCTAAACTAAGTAATAAAGTACCTCGGATTTTTCCCTCTGCCTCGGGCTGTCTCGCAATACCTTCTACAGCTTGGCCTGCAGCAGTACCTTGACCAATTCCAGGTCCAATAGAAGCAAGCCCTACAGCCAATCCAGCAGCAATAACGGAAGCGGCAGAAATCAGTGGATTCATGATAGATAAGTTCCTCACACACAATAAAAAGAAATGGTTAATGATACAATGAACCAATGAATTAGAACTTAATTATTCCATTGGAATATCCATCCAGTAGAAAGAATTAAAAATGCCAAATTTTAATTAATATATTATTAGATCATTAGTTATATCATTAGAAAGGCTTCATATTTTTTAGTTACTAATCGGAGAGTCTTTCTGACTACATCCAACTTGAGTGTCTCTATTCCTTAGTAATCGAAGCCTTTTTCGAGCTTTTTCGTTATTTTATCTATATTTTATTTCATTCACAGTTATAAACAAAACAAAAGGAAAGACCTCGGCTGACATCTCTAGCCAAATTCAAATAGTTCAAATTACGTTCATATATAAATTAACTTGTCAATATATAATATAAAATATACGTATGTTTCTTACATAACGTAAACCGCCTATATGTCTCTTAAATTCAATCGGATTTTCTAATAATTCTTCGAAACATCTAATCGAAAAAAATGAACTTAAAAATAGAAACCTATAAGCATTAGATTCCACATATCTGGTGCAACCGCTCTCTACTAGCCAACTACGGTTTTTTCAAGAGACTCTATTACCATTAGATTCTATCTTGATAGAATCTAATGGTAATAGAGTCTCTTGAGCCACACATGATTGGATCTAAACTAAATCTTCCTAAGACTAATCAATGATGCCCCTCCATGGATTCGCCTATATAAGCTGCGGCTAAAGTTGCAAAAATAAGAGCCTGAATCCCACTTGTAAATAATCCGAGAAACATGACAGGTATAGGAACCACTAAAGGTACCAAAGAAACAAGAACAACAACTACTAATTCATCCGCTAATATATTTCCAAAAAGTCGAAAACTAAGTGATAGAGGTTTTGTGAAATCTTCTAAAATGTTAATGGGTAAAAGAATTGGGGTTGGTTGAATGTATTTACCAAAATAACCTAACCCTTTTTTTGTAAGACCCGCATAGAAATAGGCTACTGATGTGAGTAAAGCTAAAGCAACAGTAGTATTTATATCATTCGTGGGTGCGGCTAACTCCCCGTGAGGTAACCGTATGGTTTTCCACGGGAAAAGGGCCCCTGACCAATTAGAAACAAAAATAAATAGAAACATAGTTCCAATAAAGGGAACCCAAGGGCGATATTCTTCTCCAATTTGGGTTTTGCTCACGTCTCGAATAAATTCAAGGACATATTCCAAGAAATTCTGACCCCCTGTCGGAATGGTTTGTGGATTTCGAGCAGCTATAGCAGCTGAACCTAGTAAAATAGCAATTACAACCCAAGAAGTTATAAGTACTTGACCATGGATTTGGAAACCCCCTATTTGCCAATAAAAATGTTGACCTACTTCCACACCAGACATATCATATAACCCCTTATTTAGTGTGTTGATTGAATATTCTATCATATTCATATTGTCCTCTGACATAAATATAACTTAAAAAATTTTATTTTGATTCAATTATCTCTTTCTCGATTTGTCTACTTTTTTTTAGGATACCGATTAATCAAATCACATAATATCAATATCACCAGCCTTTTCCCTTTAATTTATTAATTATATATAGTTTTTCAGGAACATTAACCAATTTGATTATATTATAAATTATAGGAATTGAAGTGTTGATTTCATAAAAAAATCAAGGATTTCTTACATAGCTAGAACGACCTTCACAAATTGCAAATACTAACTTGGTAAGAATTAATCGGATTGAAGATATAGCATCATCGTTTGCCGGAATCGAAATATCGGCGAGATCCGGGTCACAGTTTGTATCGATTAAACAAATCGTCGGAATTCCCAAAGTAATACATTCTCGAAGGGCTTTATATTCTTTTTGTTGATCAATGATGATTACAATATCAGGTACTTCTGTCATATATTTAATCCCGCCCAGATATGTTTGCAAGTGAGAAAATTGTCTCTTTACCACCGCGGCATCTCTCTTCGGAAGACGGGCAAGTCGCCCCGCCTTTTGTTCCATTCGTAAGTCCCTGAATTTATGAAGTCTTGTTTCTGTAGTGGACCAATTCGTTAACATACCCCCAAGCCACTTTTTATTAACATAATGACATCGAGCCCTTATTGCAGCCCATGCTACTGAATCAGCTGCTATATTTTTTGTCCCAACAATTAAAAATTGTTTTCCCCTACTTGCTGCATCAAAAACTAAATCACAAGCCTCTGATAAAAAACGAGCAGTTCTGGTAAGATTTATAATATGCATACCCTTACATTTTGCAGAGATATAAGGTGACATTCGGGGATTCCATTTTCGAATACCATGACCAAAATGAACTCTCGCCTCCATCATCTCTTCCAAATTGATGTTCCAATATCTTCTTGTCATTTCTCCACACACTTTAACTCTTTTTTGAATAAAGAGATGAGGTATCCTGAAATAAAAAATTGTTCCAACGGAACCTTCTTTTTTAACCTGGATTGATCATTGATACACAACCCAAACCAAAAATTCCTGTCTATTTGTTATTTTTTTTTAGTTTATGTATTTTATTACATTACATTACTAAGATACTAAATTAATTAATTAAATAACAATAATAAAGATAAAAAAAAGATGAATCTCTTCTGTTAAATCCCCCCAATCATTGTTGTTTTGATCTATCACCTAAATTCTTTGAAAAACAAGAATCCAACAATTCTCTGTGGTAAAACAAAATATCTCGCATTTCTCCCTCGAGTCTATTCTTGTTTTTTATTTTCAAAGGAATGCTAATGCTCTTATGTTGATTTGATCGGTGTACGAATCCCTTGAATCCAGTACCAACGGGTATCATCCCCCCCAGAACAACGTTTTCTTTTAATCCTTTCAACCAATCAATACGGCCTCGGAGAGCCGCTTTTGCTAAAACTCGAGCAGTTTCTTGAAAACTTGCTTCGGATATAAAACTTTGAGTATTCAGAGATGCTCTCGTTATTCCCAATAAGATAGTTCGGTAACAGATCGCTTCTTCCAAAGCGCGCCCCGTTCGTTCGGCTCGAAACAATCCAATTAGTTCTCCGGGCAAAAAAACATTAGATATTCCATCCTCTGAAACCAAGACTTTAGATGTTATTTGCCGTACAATAATTTCGATATGCCGATCATGAATCTGCACCCCCTGGGATCGATAAACCTTTTGGATCTTATTAACCAAAGAGATACGACTTTGCGCTATAGTTAGCTCAGCCCCAACCAAGAATCCCCACGGAATTCCAAGAATTTTTTTTATACGTTCGTTCCAACCATTAATCCTCTTTTCTAGATTCATGGATATTGACTCAACCGAACGAACTTCTAAAACTTGTTCCACTTTTGGCAGACCTTGCGTTATATCACCAGACCTCGATTTTTCATATATAAATGTAACTAGGGTATCCCCTTCATAAATGATTTCTCCATAATGACCATGAACTGTTGCTCCTGGGGTAGCCAAACAGGGCTTAGCCGCTCTTATTACTACTGAATCAAATTGAACAATTAGAATTTGACCGGGTTTTAAGTGCAGTCCATTTTTGTTTATACATATATTTTCACAAAGAAATTGTCCAAGACGCATTTTTGTAGATGTCTCGTCACAAAAATTGTAATGAAGAAAATCCCAATGAAAATGGAATGGATTCAAAATTATGTTACTACAAAAATCGGGATTATAAATTATTCCATTTTCATCCATTAAATAATATTGATATTTAAGGACTTGACAGGTTTGTTTTAAATTGTCCAGTTGTAAATAATTATTTACCAAGATCTGATTATGAGTTATTAAATGGTAAAAAAAAAAAAAATTCGCAAAATTAAGGACTGTTCCTAAAGAACCGAATGAATTATTAATTGGAATTAGGAGATCTTTTTTACTGGATTCTTTGGGATATTTTACACTGTTGAGTGTGAATGGACCCATTCGAAAACAATTGGATGATGACAAAATTATAAAAGACTGACATTCCTTATTTTTACCCACCAACGTACGAACAGTTCCTTGATTTTGATTAAATGATTGTTGAAGTTTTGGCTTTGAATAAATGGAAAAAAACGGATTCATATTGGTATACTCTAAGCCATGATCAGAAAAAAGGGGGGGATTGTTTCTTTTACCGATATACGAAAGAGCCGTGTTCACTAAACCGATCTTTAGGAAATAGCGAATTATACCAGTTGTCCTTACTTCAACAAATGAAGCACGGGCCTCTTCGATAGAAGAATCTTTTTTGTCTTGGTTCCAATTCAATACTAAACAAGTACGTACTAATTGAATACTTGTGTCATAAATTCCCCGAGTGACTTTGCCATTTCCATAAAGGATATAATTGAAAACTCGAAGTTGCACATTACCCCTTTCTTGCAACAGATCCCGAGGGAAAAGTGTTGCTAAATTGATACCGTCCGTGATTTCATATGTGACTACGGGTCGAACCAAAACAAAATACTTTTTTTTAGTAGGGGCTATCCGTTGAACATAGAGCCAATTTTTCCAATTTTTTGATTCCTTGTAATTTCTCTTTCCTGGTGGTATCAAAATGCCGCTGTGTCGGGATATCTTATCTGTCTCCCCAGGAAAATAGATATCGCCAGAAAAAATTTGAAGTTCAATCTTTTTTTTTTTCCTTTCCACCCGAACCACTCCGCCTACGCGGCTTCTTGTATTTAAAGTAATTTGTGTATCTACTCCAATGATACTATTGTTCCGTACCATTATCGAAGAAGATCCGGGTAAAATATGTACTTCCTGGGAAATGAAAAAAAACCGATCTACTTTCATTTGGTATTTTGGTCGAAATTCTTTGACTCCTCGATACTCAATCAAATCCTCTTTTTTAACGCTGGAATGCATTTCTATAGTCTCATATTTAGTAATTCCCGAACTATTTGTTCGGTATCGAGGATCATTGAAATAAGCAAAAATACTATTTCTACGGAAAATACCATTTATGGGTATTTCAATCGAGATACCGTCGGAAAGGGACATTAATTCTTTTTCTCGTTCTTGACTCAATTGAAATTGAAATGGAATGATTAATCTATTTTTTCGCCTCTTTGCCAATAAATCGGAGTTTTTTGCAGGATATATGTGATTACAATGACCCATCCCATTAAGTTCTGAATAATTCGGACTCCTATGTTCTTTTTTACTATATTTTTTAATAGAAGGATCAGAAAATTTATTTTGTACTTGATCATTAGTCATTGAGAAGTTATAAATTATTTTTTCGAAAGAAAGAGAATTCCCGGTTGTTTGATCTTGATCCTTGTGGAGTGAAAAGGAGACTACACTGGATCTGTATGGCCTTCCCGACAAGATCCATAAACGGCTTGCTTTTGGTAAGAGATGAACATTACCGTATGTAAATTCGGGTGCATGATACACATCGGTACTCCAGTGCATTTCTCCTTCTGAATCAGAATAAATATGTTTTCGAACTTTTTCCTTAAAATTCAGAGTCGATGCCCCCGCACGAATTTCGGCAATAACTTGTTCGGATTCAACATATTGATCATTTTGAACTAAAAGAAAACTTTTTGGAGGAATATTCACATTATGTAGACTATCTTCGCTCTCAATAGTGACATACAAGTCTATATAACATAAAAAGGCAGGGTGTCCATGACGTGTACGTGTGGGATGCACCAACTCCTCATTAAATTTAATTTTGCCATTATAAGGGGCTCGTACATGTTCTGCAGTACCCCCTGTGAATACTCCGCCCGTATGAAAAGTTCTTAATGTTAGTTGAGTACCGGGCTCCCCAATGGATTGACCCGCAATAATACCTACAGCTTCTCCTAATTCGACTAGGTCGCCGTGAGTAGGACTTCGGCCATAACATAATCGACAAATCCAAGACGTACTCCTACAAGTAAAAGGAGTTCGAATGGCTATTGGTTGGGTTCGAAAGGTTATGAATCTATTTACAAGCCCAACCCCGATATCTTGATTGCGAGTCGCAATGCATCGCGAACCCAGATATATATCGTCTGCTAATACGCGACCTATTAATATTTGGGTAAAAATTCTTTCTGGCATCCTGCCGTTTCTAGGACTTACAGAAATGCCCCGAATGGTGTCACAATCTGTCCTACGTACAACAATATGTTGAACTACTTCGACAAGCCTGCGCGTAAGATATCCCGCATCTGATGTTCGTACAGCGGTATCCACAACTCCTTTGCGGGCTCCGTAGCAAGAAATTATATATTCTGTTAAAGAGAGTCCTTCGCGTAAATTGCTTTGAATAGGTAAATCAATCATTTGTCCTTGTGGATCGGACATTAATCCTCTCATACCTACTAATTGATGTACTTGAGACACATTTCCTCTAGCTCCCGAAAACGACATTATATGGACTGGATTATAAGGGTCAGTCATCCTAAAATTAGGATTCATTTCTTGTCGCAAATATTCACTTGTAGAATACCATATCTCGATGGATTGGCGTAATTTTTCTACTGCATGGACATTTCCATAATGATGGTGTTTTTCTAAAATCAAACTTTGCTGTTCAGCATCTTGAACTAGCCATCCCTTAGAAGGTATTGTTAAAAGATCATCAATTCCTAATGAAATGGATGTAGCAGTGGCTTGCTGGAAACCCAGAGTCTTTACTTGATCCAGGATGTGTGCTGTATATGCCATTCCAAAGTGATCTATTAATCTGCTAATAAGTCGTTTCATGGCAGTTCCATCTATCGATTTATTGTGAAAGACCAAATTGGCCCGTTCTGCCATAAGTACCTCCATATTCCGCTTAAGTAGAATTATACAATGAATGGTTTTTAGTTAGTGATTAGAAAACTTCCTTTTCTGAATCTTAATTCACCGAAAAATTGATGGATTGTGATGCTAGTTGAACCCGAAAGACTCGAATTACACGGATATCATAGAATTACTTAAGTATGGTCTTATTTAAGTACCATATGAGCAGGCTCGA